TAATTTATATTTATTATAAAAATTATTAAAAACGGTTTAATTATATATATATATATATATAAATAATTTAATTATATTATAAATATATATATATATATAAATATTTAATGTTATATTAAGTTAAAAAATATATTAAATAAATTTAATTAAATTTTATTTTTAATAATTAATTTTTATTTAAATGATCTGTATTAGGATTATATTGAAATTAATTTTTAATATGAATATTATAAGAAAAAAAATAAGAGAAAATAATAAAAATTTATTAATTTATATTAAATATATAATATATAAAAAAAAAAAAAAAAAATCTATGTCAAATTTTTTTATATATAATAAAATAATTATGTTTTTGGAAATTTATTATAAATTTATTTTACATATAAATTTTAGTATGTAATTTTAATTATTTAAATAATAATTAATTTATTTTAGTAGTAATTAATATTAAAAATTTAAGAAATTAAGATTTAGTAATATAAAAATTAATAACTAATTTTGTGCCAGCAGTTGCGGTTAAACAAAAGTTAAATTAAATTATTTCAGTATATAATAAATAAAAAAATTATTAAAATAAATATTAAATTATTAAGTGAAATTTTAATTTAATTAAATTTTATTTTAAATTTATGATTTAATAAATTTTAATATAAACTAGGATTAGATACCCTATTATTAAAAATTTAATTTATAATACTAAAATAGTAAATAATAATTTATTGAAACTTAAATAATATGGCGGTATTTTAGTTCATTTAGAGGAATCTGTCTAATAATTGATAATCCACGAATAAATTTACTTAATTTACAATTTTGTATATCATTGTTAAAAAAATATTTTTTAGGAAAAATAATATTTAAAAATTATAATAAAAAATTAAATCAGATCAAGATGCAGAATATAATTAAGAATATGATGGATTACATTAAATATATTTATATGAATAATTTTATTGTAATAAAAATTTGAAGGTGGATTTAAATGTAATTTTAATTAGTTTATTAAAATGATTAAAAATTAAAATATGTACATATTGCCCGTCACTTTCATTTAAAAATTGAAATAAGTCGTAACAAAGTAGAGGTACTGGAAAGTGTTTCTAGAAAGATCAAATTAGAGCTTGTATAAGTATTTCATTTACATTGAAAAGAAATTAAAAATTAATTAATTTGAGGGGGAAAATTAATAAATTAAATTTAATAAAAAAAATTTTAATATTAAAAAGAAAAATGGGGGTTTAAGTATTTTTAATAGAAAAAATTAATAGTTTTATAGTTAAATATTACTGTAAAGGAATTTATAAATAAATGAAATATAATTAATAAAAAAGTAAATTTAAATTATTGTATCTTGTGTATCAGAGTTTATTAAATAATAATAATTTATTTAAATAAATCTCGAATTTAAAAGAGTTAATTAGTTAAAAAAGTTAATGTTGTATAATTATTTTAAATAACTAATTAGAAATGAAATGTTAATCGTTTTTAAATATATCTAGTTTTTTCAGAAAAAAATTTAATTTTAAATTTGAATAATTTTATAATTATTTAATTAATTATAAAAATTTAAATTTTAATATTTTAGGGGATAAGCTTTAAATTAAAAATTTATAATTAGTAAATAATTAAAATTAAAATTTTTAAAATTTATATTGTTTAAAAATTATAGTTTATTATAAAAAATTTTATTAAAAATAAAATTTAAAATAAAAAAAATTTAAATTTTTATGAAAAAATAATTTATAATTTAATAAAATTAGAAATAATGATAAAATTAGTATAATATAATAAATTAAAAAAAAATTATAGATAATTAATTTAAAGGAATTCGGCAAAATTTTATATTCACTTGTTTATCAAAAACATGTCTTTTTGATAATAATTTAAAGTCTAATCTGCCCACTGATAATATATTAAAGGGCTGCAGTATATTGACTGTACAAAGGTAGCATAATCATTAGTCTTTTAATTGAAGACTTGTATGAAAGATTTGATGAAATATAAACTGTCTCTAATTTATGTTTAGAAATTAATTTTTTAGTTAAAAAGCTAAAATAATATTAAAAGACGAGAAGACCCTATAGAGTTTTATATTTTATTTAATTAATATTAAATATATAATTAAATATATTAATTAAATAAATTATTGTATTGGGGTGATAGAAAAATTTAATAAACTTTTTTTAATTTAAAACATAAATAAGTGATTAATTGATCCATTAATAATGATTAAAAGAAAAAATTACCTTAGGGATAACAGCGTAATATTTTTTTTTAGTACTTATAAAAAAAAAAGTTTGCGACCTCGATGTTGGATTAAGATAAAATTTAAATGCAAAAGTTTAAAATTTTGATCTGTTCGATCATTAAAATCTTACATGATCTGAGTTCAAACCGGTGTAAGCCAGGTTGGTTTCTATCTTTAATAAAAAAAAATATTTTAGTACGAAAGGATCAAATATTTAAAATAATTTTATATAAATGAATATTAATAATAATAGTTTATAAACTATTTTGGCAGAAAATTGTAATGATTTTAGAATTCATATATATATATATTATTTAATATATAAATAGTATATGATATTAATAGATTTATTAAATATTTTAGTTGGAATATTAATTTTGATTATTGGAGTATTAATTGGGGTTGCTTTTTTAACTTTATTAGAACGTAAAGTTTTAGGATATATTCAAATTCGTAAAGGTCCTAATAAAATGGGTTATATAGGTTTATTACAACCTTTTTGTGATGCTATTAAATTATTTTCTAAAGAACAAGTTTATTTAAATTATTCAAATTATTTAGTTTATTATTTTTCTCCTGTAATAAGTTTTATTTTGTCTTTAATAGTATGAATATTGATTCCTTATATATTTAATATAATTATATTTAATTTAGGTATTTTATTTTTTTTATGTTGTACTAGAATTGGGGTTTATACTTTGATAGTTGCTGGTTGGTCATCAAATTCAAATTATTCTTTATTAGGTGGTTTACGGGCAGTAGCTCAAACAATTTCTTATGAAGTTAGAATATCTTTAATTATAATATCTAGAATTATTATAATTATAGATTTTAATTTAATAAAATTTTTTGATTATCAAGTTATAATTTGGTTTATATTTATGATAATACCTTTAAGATTATGTTTTTTATCTTCTTTAATAGCTGAAACTAATCGAACTCCTTTTGATTTTGCTGAGGGGGAAAGAGAATTAGTTTCAGGATTTAATATTGAGTATAGAAGAGGGGGATTTGCTTTAATTTTTTTATCTGAATATTCTAGAATTTTATTTATAAGTTTATTATTCGTAATTATATATATAGGGGGTTATGATTTAACTTTGATTTTTTATTTAAAATTGGTTTTTTTATCATTTTTTTTTATTTGAGTTCGTGGTACTTTACCTCGTTATCGATATGATAAATTAATATATTTATGTTGAAAGAGATATTTACCTGTTTCTTTAAATTTTTTATTATTTTTTATAGGTTTAAAAATATTTTTAGGTTATTAAATAATTTTAGTATAAATTAATAGAATAAATATTCTTTCTTATGTTTTCAAAACAAATGCTTATAACAAGCTCATTAATTAATTAATTAATTATTAAAAATTAAGTTATCTCATATTTTATTTAAAATAGGATTAATAATGAAATAAGAAAAATATAAAATTGTTAATAGTTGACCTGTAATAATATATGGAGTTTCTACTGATCGAGCACCAATTCAAGTTAATAAAATAATAATAGTAACTAAAGATCAAAATAAGATTTGATTTAAAGGATAAAATTGAATTCCTTGAATTTTTTTATTAAAAGTAAAAGGTAGAATAATTAAAATTAAGATTGATATAACTAAAGCAATAACTCCTCCTAATTTATTTGGGATTGATCGTAGAATAGCATAAGCAAATAAAAAGTATCATTCTGGTTGAATATGAATAGGTGTTACTAGTGGATTTGCTGGAATAAAATTATCTGGGTCTCCTAGAAGGTATGGATTAGTTAGGGAAAGTAATGTTAATATTAAAATTAAAATAATAAATCCGATTAAATCCTTAAATGTAAAAAATGGATGAAAGGGAATTTTATCTAAATTACTATTAATTCCAAGAGGATTATTAGATCCTGTTTGATGGAGAAATAATAAATGAATTATTGTTAATATTATAATAATAAATGGAAATAAAAAATGAAAAGTATAAAATCGAGTTAAGGTTGCATTATCAACAGCAAATCCTCCTCAAATTCAATTTACTAATATTGTTCCTAAATAAGGGATAGCTGAAAGTAAGTTAGTAATAACTGTTGCTCCTCAAAAAGATATTTGTCCTCAGGGTAATACATATCCTATAAATGCTGTAGCTATTAATAAAAATAAGATAATAACTCCCACTATTCATGTATATATTAAGTTAAATGATTCATAATAAATTCCTCGTCCAATATGTAAATAAATACAAATAAAAAAAAATGATGCTCCATTAGCATGTAATGTTCGAATTAATCAACCATAATTAACATTTCGACAAATATAATTTACACTATAAAAAGCTATTTCAATATTAGCTGTGTAATATATAGTTAAAAATAGTCCTGTAATAATTTGAATTATTAAACATAAAGCAAGAAGAGATCCAAAATTTCATCATGATGAGATATTAGATGGTGAGGGGAGATCAATTAATGAGTTATTAATAATTTTAATAATTGGATGAGTTTTTCGGATAGGTTTAAAAGTATTTATCATTGGTTATTTTAGTTAATATAATTTTAAATATTTGATCGTAATGGACCAAAAAAGATATTAGTAATTTTTACTACTGCAATAAGAGCAATAAATAAATAAATAATTATTATTAATGTTAATATATAAGTTTGTTCATTATATAATTTAGATAAATTAAAATTAAATTCATTATTAAAAAATAAAAATAAATTGAAGAAATTATTTATTTCATCATTAAATGAAAAATTTATTCAAAATAAATTATTTTTAAAAAAAAAACTAATAATTAATAATAAAAATAATAAAAAAAAAAATCTTTTATTAAATAAGGAGATTTTAAATAATTCATTTGAAGCAATTCTAGAAACATAAATAAATAATACTAATAATCCTCCTAAAAAAATTAAAAATAAAATATAGGAAAATCAATAAGTATTAATTAATATTCTTGATAATATGCATATAAAAAGAGTTTGAATTAAAATTATTAATCCTATAGAAAATGGATGATTTAAAAAAAATATAAAAATTGATATTGAAATTAAAGATAAAGATAAAAATATTTTTATAATATCAAAGAATAGTTTAATAAAAATAATAATTTTGGAGATTATAGATAAAGATATTCTTTTTCTTTGAAGTTTTTAAAGAATTTTCTTATTTTTGATTTACAAGACCAAGGTTTTTTTTAAACTATAAAAACAAATGATAATAAATATATGATTAATTATTTTTTTAATATTTTTATTTGGTAATATAATTTTTGTTTCTAAACATAAACATTTATTAATTGTGTTATTAAGATTAGAATTTATAGTTTTAAGAATTTTTTTTTTTTTAATAATATATTTAATAATATTAGATTATAATATATATATATTAATAGTTTTTTTAGTTTTTTCAGTTTGTGAGGGGGCTTTAGGATTGTCAATTTTAGTTTCTATAATTCGAACTCATGGTAATGATTATTTTCAAAGATATAATTTAATTTAAATGATAAAATTTTTATTAATAATTTTTTTTATAATTCCTTTATGTTTCAAGAAAAATATGTTTTGAATGGTTCAATTAATAATAATAATAATAATAATAATATTTATAAATTTAACATTAAATATTATAAATTTTTCTAATTTAAGTTACATAATAGGATGTGATTTGATTTCTTATGGTTTAATTTTATTAAGAATTTGAATTAGAAGATTAATAATTATGGCAAGAGAGGGTTTATATAAAAGAAAATTTTATGATAATTTTTTTTTATTAAATATTGTTATACTTTTAATTATATTATATTTAACTTTTAGAGTAATAAATTTATTTATATTTTATTTATTTTTTGAAGGAAGATTAATTCCTACTTTAATATTAATTATTGGGTGGGGATATCAGCCTGAACGTATTCAAGCTGGAATATATTTATTATTTTATACTCTTTTTGTTTCTTTACCTTTATTATTAGGTATTTTTTTTATTTATGAAAAAATAAGAAGAATAATGATATATTTTATAAAATTTTATAATTATGATATATTATTATTATATTTGAGAATAGTAATAGCTTTTTTAGTAAAAATACCTATATATTTTACTCATTTATGATTACCGAAAGCTCATGTTGAAGCTCCTGTTTCTGGTTCTATAATTTTAGCTGCTATTATATTAAAATTAGGGGGTTATGGTTTATTACGAATTTTAGTTATTTTACAAAAAATTAATTTAAAAATAGGATTTGTTTGAATTGTTATTAGTTTAATTGGAGGTTTATATATTAGATTAAAATGTTTTTGTCAAGTTGATATAAAATCTTTAATTGCTTATTCTTCAGTTGCTCATATAAGAATGGTAATTGGGGGTATTATAACAATAAATTATTGGGGTTTTATTGGTGCTTATATTTTAATAATTGGACATGGTTTATGTTCTTCTGGTATATTTTGTTTATCTAATATTAGATATGAACGTTTAGGTAGACGAAGATTATTTTTAAATAAGGGAATAATAAATTTTATACCTTCAATAAGAATGTGATGATTTTTATTTATATCTTCAAATATAGCTGCCCCACCTTCATTAAATTTAATAGGGGAAATTAGATTAATTAATAGATTAGTAAGTTGATCTTGAATTAGAATAATTATATTAATGGGAATTTCTTTTTTTAGAGCGGGTTATAGATTATATTTATTTTCGTATACTCAACATGGGAAATATAATTTAGGAGTTTATAGATTTTACAGAGGAGTTTCACGAGAATATTTAATATTAATATTACATTGATTACCTTTAAATATTTTAATTTTAAAAATTGATTACAGAATAATTTGATTTTACTTAAATAATTTAAATAAAAATATTGATTTGTGGTATCAAAAATGTGAAGTTAATAGTCATTTTAAGTTATTAATAAATATTCTCTTTGTTTTATTAGATTTTTTTTTTTATTTTTTTTTATATTAATTAATTTTTTTATAATAATTTATTTTATTATGAATAATATAATAATATTGTTAGAATGAGAAGTTATTTCTTTTAATTCTATAAATATTGTAATATCTATTTTATTAGATTGAATATCTTTATTATTTATGATATTTGTTTCATTAATTTCTTCTTCTGTAATTTTTTATAGAAAGAGATATATAAGATCAGAAATAAATTTAAATCGTTTTATTATTTTAGTTTTATTATTTGTTTTTTCAATAATTTTATTAATTATTAGACCAAATATAATTAGAATTTTTTTAGGTTGAGATGGATTAGGTTTAGTTTCATATTGTTTAATTATTTATTATCAAAATATTAAATCATATAATGCTGGAATATTAACAGCATTATCAAATCGAATTGGTGATGTTATAATTTTAATATTAATTTCTTGAATAGTTAATTATGGTAGTTGAAATTATATTTTTTATTTAAATTTTATATCTAATGATTATTCAATAAAGGTTATTGGTGTTTTAGTTATTTTAGCTGCTATAACAAAAAGAGCTCAAATTCCTTTTAGATCTTGATTACCTGCTGCTATAGCTGCTCCAACTCCAGTTTCAGCTTTAGTTCATTCTTCTACTTTAGTAACTGCAGGTGTTTATTTATTAATTCGATTTAATAATTTATTGGTTGATATATTTTTTTTTAAGGTATTATTATTATTGTCCGGTTTAACTATATTTATGGCTGGAATTTGTGCTAATTATGAATTTGATTTAAAGAAAATTATTGCTCTTTCTACTTTAAGACAATTAGGTTTAATAATGAGAATTTTAAGTATGGGTTATGGTGATTTAGCTTTTTTTCATTTATTAACTCATGCTATATTTAAGGCTTTATTATTTATATGTGCGGGAGTTATTATTCATATAATAAGAGATAATCAAGATATTCGTATAATGGGGGGAATTAGAATATATATTCCTTTAACTTCTTTATGTATAAATATTTCTAATTTGGCTTTATGTGGGATTCCTTTTTTAGCTGGGTTTTATTCTAAGGATATAATTTTAGAATTAGTTAGAATAAGAAATTTAAATTTATTTGTATATTATTTATATTATGTTTCTACAGGTTTAACTATATTTTATACTTTTCGTTTATTAATATATTTAATAGTAAATGATTTTAATTTATTATCTATTTATAATTTATATGATGAAGATTTTATTATATTAAAGGGAATATTTTTATTATTATTTATAAGATTAATTTCTGGGAGATTTTTAAGATGAATGATTTTTTCTTATCCTTATATAATTTATCTTTCTTTTAATATAAAAATAATAGTTATTTATGTAAGATTAATTGGTATATTATTAGGTTATATTATTAGAAATATGGGTATTTATTCTATAAATAAATTTATTATAACTTATAATTTAAGAATTTTTTTAACTATAATATGATTTTTACCTGGTTTATCAACTTATATAATAAATTATAGTTTTTTAAGATTAGGACAAAAATTATTAAAAAATATTGATATAGGTTGAGGAGAAATTTATAAAAGACATGGTATTTATAATATTATTAAAAATTATTCTATAATTTTTTATATTTATCAGTTAAATAATTTTAAAATTTTTTTATTTAGATTTGTTTTATGAATAATAATTTTTATTTTTATATTAATATTATAAATAATTTAAATAGCTTAAGTTTAGAGTATAATATTGAAGATATTAGGGTGATTAATTAATCTTTAAATATATATATTTATTAATATTTATATATATATATTTATAAAAATTATTTATTTTATTTTTACAATGAAAATGTAATGTTTTATTATAAACTATATAAATTATAATTAAAAAGAAATATTAATGATTTTAATCACTATAAATTAAGTTAGCAGCTTAATTGTAACATATTTCTAATTGGAATTTATATTCAATTTTATCATTAACAGTGATATACCTCTAATTTGGTTTCAATTAATAAATAAGGAGTAATAATAAACTCTATCTTTTAGGTCGAAACTAAATGCAAATTGCTTCTTATTTAAGATAAATTGAATTTCAATATTTTTTGAATGCAAATCAAATGTTTTTTTTATAAACTATAATCCTAATAATTAATTTATTATTTAATTAATTCAATTTAATATATTTTGGTTTCATTCATGATATAAACCAATTAATAATATTATAATAAAAAAAAATCTAGTTTTATATCAGATTAAGAAGTTAACTATTTTAAATGTTGGAATAAGCGGAAAAATAAGGGCGATTTCTACATCAAAAATTAAAAAAATTATAGTAATTAAGAAAAAGTGTAATGAAAATGGGATTCGAGCTAAACATTTAGGATCAAATCCACATTCAAATGGTGAACATTTTTCTCGATCAAGAAGTGATTTTTTTGAAATAATAAATGAAATTATTATAAAAAAAATTGAAATTATAAATATTATTAAAGATAAAATTATTAATATAATAATTATTTATATTAATTAAATTATTAATCTTTTTGATTGGAAGTCAAATATACTAAATATATTATATAAATAATTAATTTCCTCATCAATAAATTGAGATATAAAGGAAAAGTCAAACTACATCTACAAAATGTCAATATCATGCTGCTGCTTCAAATCCAAAGTGATGATTTCTTGAAAAATGATTATTTAAATGACGGATAAAACATGTAGCTAGAAAAATTGTTCCAATGATTACATGAAGACCATGAAATCCTGTTGCTATAAAAAATGTTGATCCGTAAATTCTGTCTGCAATAGTAAAAGGTGCTTCTAAATATTCATAAGCTTGTAAAATTGTAAAATAAATTCCTAAAATAACTGTAATAAATAATCTTTGTGAAGTTTGAGTAAAGTTATTTTCTATAAGGGAATGATGAGCTCAAGTTACTGTAATTCCTGATGTAATTAAAATGATTGTGTTTAATAAAGGAATTTGAAATGGGTTAAATGGAATAATACTTATAGGGGGTCATATAGCTCCAATTTCAATATTTGGGGATAAACTTCTATGGAAAAATGCTCAAAAAAATGAGATAAAAAAAAAAATTTCTGAAATAATAAATAAAATTATTCCTCATCGAAGTCCATTAGATACTAATATAGTATGTTTACCTTGATATGTTCCTTCTCGACATACATCTCGTCATCATTGATATATAGTTAATAATACAATTAAATAACCTAATATGAGAAGATTTATATTAAAATTATGGAATCATTTAATTAATCCTGTAACTAAAGTTATAACTCCAATTGCTCCAGTTAATGGTCATGGTCTATAATCTACTAAGTGATATGGGTGATTTTGGTTTATTGACATTAATTAACTTCTCTAGAATAAAGTGTTCTAAGAATAGTAATTACATAAGCTTGAATAATTGCAACTGCTGATTCTAAAATTAATAATAAAATTTGAATAAAAATTAAAATAATTAAAAAATAATTTGATATATTAGTTCCAGTATTTCTTAATAATGTTAATAGTAAATGTCCTGCAATTATATTAGCTGTTAAACGAACAGCTAAAGTTCCTGGTCGAATAATATTACTAATTGTTTCAATTAATACTATAAATGGTATAAGAATTGCAGGTGTACCTTGGGGAATTATATGAATAAATATATGTTGAGTATTATTAATTCAACCATAAATTATAAATCTTAATCATAGTGTTAATGAAATTGATAATGAAATATTTAAGTGTCTAGTTCTAGTAAAAATATATGGGAATAAACCTAAAAAATTATTAAATAAAACAAAGAAAAAAAGTGAAATAAAGATAAATGTTGATCCTTTAAATCTATTTCTACCTAAAAGAGTTTTGAATTCATTATGTAGTTTATTTGAGATTAAATTTCATAAAATAAAATGTCGATTAGGAAAAAATCAAAAAGAATAAGGAATAAATATTAATCCAATAAAAGTTCTAATTCAATTTAATGGTAAATTTAAAATATTAGTTGATGGATCAAAAATTGAGAATAAATTGTTTATCATTTTCAATTTTGATTAGGGGAAATTTTAATTATATTTTTATTGTTTATTTTAATTATTTTATAATTAAAAATATAAAAATTTATAATAATAAAAATTAAAAAAATACAAATAAAAAAAATAAAAAAAAAAATTCAATTAATTGGTATTATTTGAGGAATAAAAGAATATTACTTTAGTAATAATTTAAATTTGACATATTTATGTTATTAATTAACTAATTCTTTTTTTTTCATTAGAGGTAGGTGCTAAATTACCATAAAGTGGTTTAAGAGACCAATACTTGCTTTCAGTCATCTAATGAATAATTATTAATTCAATTAATGAAATTTTTAATAGAGATTCTTTCAATTACAATTGGTATAAATCTGTGATTTGCTCCACAAATTTCAGAACATTGTCCAAAGAAAATTCCTGGACGGTTAATAAAAAATCTTGTTTGATTTAGTCGTCCAGGATTAGCATCTACTTTTACTCCTAAAGATGGGATTGTTCATGAATGAATAACATCTGTAGCTGTTACTAAAATACGAATTTGATTATTTATTGGTAAAACAACTCGATTATCAACATCTAAAAGACGGAAATTATTAATATTTTCACTAGAATTAATTATATATGAATCAAATTCAACATTATTAAAATCTGAATATTCATAACTTCAATATCATTGATGACCAATTGATTTTAATGTAATTAATGGGTTATTAAGTTCATCTAATAAATAAAGTAAGCGAAGGGAAGGTAATGCAATAAAAATTAAAGTAATAGCTGGTAAAATAGTTCAAATTAATTCAATTATTTGACCTTCTAATAAAAATCGATTAATATAAGAATTAAAAAATAAATTTAATATTAAATATCCTACTAAAATTGTAATTATAATTAAAATAATTAAAGTATGATCATGAAAAAAGATAATTTGTTCTATTAAAGGTGATGCTCTATTTTGATAATTTAAATTAGATCATGTTGCCATTTCTAAAAAAAGGATAAAACCTTTATAAATGGGGTTTAAATCCATTACATATAATCTGCCATATTAGAAGTTACTTAAAATTGGTAATTCATTATAAGAATGTTCTGAAGGTGGAAGATTTTGATATCATTCAATTGAGGAAGGTATATTTAAAGGGAATAAAATAATACGTTGGTTAATTATTGATTCTCAAACAATAATGATTATTATTATTATAGAAATAAGAGAGATATAAGATCCAAAAGAAGAAATAATATTTCATGAAACAAATCTATCTGGATAATCTGAATAACGACGTGGTATACCTGCTAAACCTAAAAAATGTTGGGGAAAAAAGGTTAAATTTACTCCAATAAATATTGAAATAAATTGAATTTTTAGTAAATAATTATTTATTATTAAACCTGTAAATAATGGATATCAGTGAATAAAACCTCCTATAATAGCAAATACAGCTCCCATAGATAAAACATAATGAAAATGAGCTACTACATAATAAGTGTCATGTAATGTAATATCAATAGATGAATTTGCTAATACAACTCCTGTTAATCCACCTACTGTAAAAAGAAAAATAAATCCTAAACCTCATAATATAGAAGGTCTATAGTTGATTTGTGTTCCATGTAATGTAGCTAATCAACTAAAAATTTTAATTCCTGTAGGAACAGCAATAATTATAGTTGCTGATGTAAAATAAGCTCGTGTGTCAATGTCTATTCCTACAGTAAATATGTGATGAGCTCAAACAATAAATCCTAATAATCCAATTGCTATTATTGCATAAATTATACCTAAACATCCGAAAGTTTCCTTTTTTCCACTTTCTTGAGAAATAATATGTGAAATTATACCAAATCCTGGTAAAATTAAAATATAAACTTCTGGGTGACCAAAAAATCAAAATAAATGTTGATATAAAATTGGATCTCCTCCACCAGCTGGGTCAAAAAATGAAGTATTAATATTTCGGTCTGTTAAAAGTATAGTAATAGCTCCAGCTAATACTGGTAAAGAAAGAACTAATAATAGTGCTGTAATTCCTACAGCTCAAACAAATAAAGGTATTTGATCAAAAGATATACCATTTACTCGCATATTAATAATTGTTGTAATAAAATTAATAGCTCCTAAAATAGAGGAAATTCCCGCTAAATGAAGAGAGAAAATTGCTAAATCAACTGAAGATCCTCCATGAGCAATATTAGATGAGAGTGGGGGGTACACTGTTCATCCTGTTCCTGCTCCATTTTCTACAATTCTACTAGAAATTAATAATACTAATGATGGGGGTAATAATCAAAATCTTATATTATTTATTCGTGGGAAAGCTATATCTGGGGCTCCTAATATAAGAGGTACTAATCAATTACCAAATCCTCCTATTATAATTGGTATTACTATAAAAAAAATTATAATAAAAGCGTGAGCTGTAACAATAGTATTATAAATTTGATCATCTCCAATTAATGATCCTGGATTTCCTAATTCAGTTCGAATTAATAAACTTAATGAGGTTCCTACTATACCTGCTCAAATTCCAAAAATAAAGTATAAAGTACCAATATCTTTATGATTTGTTGAAAATAATCATTTTCGCTAATAAAATGGCTGAGTTGTAAGCGATAAATTGTAAATTTATTAACGAGAATTTTCTCTTTTATTATAGTCTTATATTCAATGATGATATGAAATTGCAAATTTTAAGGTGTAAAGTATACTAAGGCTTAAAGAAATTTCTTTATATATAATTTTGAAGATTATTAGTTTAATTTAACTTAAAACCTTAAAAAAAAAATAAAGTTCTAATAATTATTCCTAATAAAGAAATAAATCTAGAAATATTAATAAAAATTATAAAATTATTTTTAATGAAAATTTTATATCATTTTAATTTAATATAATAAAATATAAAGGATGAATAAATAATTCGAATATAAATAAATAATATAATTAATCTTGATATTACAAAAATAAAAGAAATAATAAATAAATTATTATATAATAAATAATTAATAATTATTCATTTAGGAAAGAATCCTAAAAATGGTGGTAATCCTCCTAATGATAAAAAATTAATTAAAATTGAAAATTTAATTGAAAAATTTAAATTTAAATTAAATAATTGATTGATATAAAAAACATTGATAATATAAAATAAGAAACATATAATAGAAATAAATAATGAATATAATAAAAAATATAATATTCATAAATTTTCTCTAATAGATAATGCTGATAATATTCATCCTAAATTATTAATTGATGAAAAAGCTATTAATTTTCGTAATGATGTTTGATTAAATCTACTAATAGTTCCAATTAATACATTAAAAATTATAATTAAAAATAAAAATTTTAAATTTATATAATAAGATAATAAAATTATAGGGGAAATTTTTTGTCATGTTATTAAAATAAAACAATTAAATCATGATAATCCTTCTATAATATTAGGAAATCAGAAGTGAAAGGGAATAGAACCTATTTTTATTAATAATGATGAGTTAATAAGAATAGATAAAATATTATTTATAAAAAAATTTTTTAATAAAAAAAGATTTAATAAAATAGAAAATAGAAAATTAATAGATGCAATAGATTGAGTTAAGAAGTATTTTAATGATGCTTCTGAATTTAATAAATTATTGGGGTTGGATATTAGGGGGATAAATCTTAATAAATTAATTTCTAAACCAATTCAACATCCTAATCATGAATTTGCTGAAATAGAAATTAGGGTTCTAAAAAATACAATAAATAAAAAAAATATTTTATTTGAATTAATTATAAATAAAATTTAAAATAGAAATTATAAACATAATGAGTTTTACTCATATTAAAAAGAATTATATTTTAGTGTAAGATGCACGATAATTTTTGAAATTATAAGATATAGTTTAATTCTATAAAATATAATAAAGGTAAAATTTTACATAATTTATCCTATCAGAATAATCCTTTTTATCAGGCACTTTATTTTTAAAAAAAAGGGATTTCCTTTATATTTGGGGTATGAACCCAAAAGCTTATTTTAGCTTATTTTTAA